TCAATTGGAAATTTCCAATTGAGAAAAAAGTGATACTTAGTATTATTAGAATTAAGTCCCAGGCCTTATGCTTATGTCATGTCAATTGCGAAATATCTCGTTTGTTGTAACACTTCCTAAAAAACTATTCCATTGGACTAACAATGGGAAGGAAGAAGGCGAGTCGTTCTGCTAATTCCCCATTCTCCAATCAGTCCTTCCCATGGGTTAGTGTCCCACCAAATAATTGGAGGAGTGAAATCCTAATCGAATTCAAAAAAAGCAGTAAGTCCAATTTTTTTTTTTTCGGATTAAACAAAGGGATTCGCAAATAAAAGTGCTAACGCTACAACCAGTCCATAAATTGTTAAAGCTTCCATAAAAGCCAGACTAAGCAATAAAGTACCTCGTATTTTTCCCTCCGCCTCGGGCTGTCTCGCGATCCCTTCTACAGCTTGGCCCGCAGCAGTACCTTGACCAACCCCAGGTCCAATAGAAGCAAGCCCGACGGCCAACCCAGCAGCAATAACGGAAGCGGCAGAAATCAGTGGATTCATGATAAGTTCCTCACACCAAAATAAGTAAATAGTTAATGATACAATCAACCAATAAATTATGACTTAATTATTCCATCGCTAAGATCTATACGGTCGAAGGAAATAAGAACTCGGAATTGAAGTAATAATATTATTATTGAATCATCAGAACGGCTTCGATATTTCTTTTTTAGTTTTTATTCACAGAATTTTTTTGAATCCATACCATTCTTTTTGAATTTTTCGTTTTTTCTTATTTTCTTGATTGAATCTCTTTATTCAATAGTCACTTTATTTTATTCATTTAATATTCAATTCACAACTACAAAGGAAATGGAGGGGATTCCATTGGAATTCCTATCTAAATTCACAGTAATAGAGCCGCTTAGATATTACATATATAACTAATTAATATCTAATATTACATATACATGTGTTTCTTGGATAACGTAAATCAACCATTCATATCTTACATTCAATCGGATTATAGAATCATTCTTCGAAACATTCACAAGAGTTGTCTTATACTAATTAGAGTACATACATCTAGTTCGGCCCCCCCTAACCAATCCATTTTTTTTTATAAATTTGAATTTAGTTTTTTGTAAATCTTTATTTTTTCTTTTTTTACTCGCCGACGCAGGTACAATCAATCTACATGGACAAATTCGTTAGATCGAATCGTTGCATGGAAATAGAAGTATTTGATTGATCTAAGTTCAGGTAATTTATTATTTATTAAAATTCTCTTTTGGTCAACCGTTTAATTGGATGAAATCAACTTGAATGGGAATTTTTCTATATAACAATAGCATCTTTTTTAAAATAGCACACTATAATACTATAAGTATTACAACCCTAATTATTATTCAGATTATGATTACTAATATCTAATAATATTGAATATTGGAATTAAATGAACAAAACAATATAAAGATAGTATTCATTGGGGGGGGATAAATAGACCAAACTGGAATTTTAGGAAAAAGATCTTTTCGATCTCTTTCCTTTTTTTTACTTCCCCTTTTGTTTGTTGCAATTCCCCAATACCGCTAATATCTTATTTTTTACTATTACTTCTATACTTTATATAGATAGTTTATATTTATATAATTTATCTATTTATTTTTATATATTATGCTCCTTAAGCAGATTATCTTGATACGCACATATATTGCGTAAGGCTTAAACTAAAAAAAGACTATTTCGAAAACTAGTCAATGATGACCCTCCATGGATTCGCCTATATAAGCCGCAGCTAAAGTTGCAAAAATAAGAGCTTGAATACCGCTTGTAAATAATCCAAGTAACATGACGGGTATAGGAACCACTGAAGGTACTAAAGAAACAAGAACAAGAACTACTAATTCATCAGCTAATATATTTCCGAAAAGTCGAAAACTAAGTGATAGGGGTTTTGTGAAATCTTCTAAAATATTAATGGGTAAAAGGATTGGAGTTGGTTGAATGTATTTACCAAAATAACCTAATCCTTTTTTACTAAGACCCGCATAGAAATATGCTACTGACGTGAGTAAAGCTAAAGCAACAGTAGTATTTATATCATTTGTAGGCGCGGCTAATTCCCCATGAGGTAACTGTATGATTTTCCAAGGTAAAAGAGCACCCGACCAATTCGAAACAAAAATAAATAGAAACAAAGTTCCAATAAAGGGAACCCATGGACCGTATTCTTCGCCAATCTGAGTTTTGCTCACATCTCGAATGAATTCAAGAACATATTCGAAGAAATTCTGACTGTCAGTAGGAATGGTTTGTGGATTACGAACAGCTATAATGGCTGAACCTAATAAGATAGCAATTACAACCCAAGAAGTAATAATTACTTGGGCATGGACTTGAAAACCTCCTATTTTCCAATAGAAATGTTGGCCGACTTCCACACCGGATATATCATATAAGCCTTTTAGTGTGTTGATATAACATAATTTCATATTGCCCTCTGAAAAAAATAGAACTTTAAAAAGAATTATTTTGATTCAACCTTCTCTTTTTTTCGACTTGCCTAGTTGACTTATATATATTTGTATACCAATTAATTACATAATATCCCTAGTTACTTGTATCTCTTTTAGGAATCATAACCGATTTCATAAATCTATGGAGTCCCCAAAAGAATTTTTTTATTTTATTATTCATTATTAATATGAATCAAGGATTTCGTATATAACTAGAACGACCCTCACAAATTGCAAATACTAATTTGTTAAGAATTAATCGGATTGAAGCTATCGCGTCATCATTTGCTGGGATCGAAATATCAGCGAGATCTGGGTCACAATTTGTATCGATTAAACAAATCGTTGGAATTCCCAAAATCATACATTCTCGAAGAGCCATATATTCTTCTTGCTGATCAACGATTATTACAATATCGGGTAATCCAGTCATATATTTGATCCCGCCCAGATATGTTTGCAAGTGAGATAATTGTCTCTTCAACATAGCTGAATCTCTTTTCGGAAGACGATTGAGTCTCCCCATCTTTTGTTCCGTTCTCAAGTCCCTGAACTTATGAAGTATCGTTTCCGTAGTATACCAATTCGTTAACATACCGCCTAGCCATTTTTTATTAACATAATGACAACGGGCCCTTATTGCAGCCCGTGCTACTGAATCGGCTGCTTTATTTTTGGTACCAACAATTAAGAATTGCTTTCCCCTACTTGCTGTATCAAAAACTAAATCACAAGCTTCTGATAAAAAACGGGCAGTTCTAATAAGATTTATAATATGAATACCCTTACGCTTTGAAGAGATATAAGGTTCCATTCTAGGATTCCATTTACTAGTACCATGACCAAAATGAACTCCTGCTTCCATCATTTCTTCCAAATGGATGTTCCAATATCTTCTTGTCATTTATTTATCCACACCTCCTTTCTTTTTATTAAAAAAAAGAGAGACGAGGTGCCCTGAAATAGAAATAAATAATTGTTCCGATGGAACCTTCGTTTCTACCTCTAACGGATATTGGCCATTGATACACGATTCAAACCATTAATATTAATTTCTTTCTATTCTATTTGTTATTTTATTATCTTTATTACTATATACCAAATAAAAATAAAAAAAAAAAATGACCGCAAATACAAATAGCTAAAAAGAAAAAAGAAAGGGGGTGAATCCGCTCTTAGGAATCATTCAACCCTCGAAATGATTGTCTCAGTGTATCGTGTAAATTCCTTGAAATGAAAAAAATCAAATAATTCTCTGTGGTGGAACAAAATATCTCGCATTTCTGCCTCGAATAGTTTATTGTTTTTGGTTTCCAAAGGAATGTTGGTATGTTGCCTTGAACGTTGCACTAATCCGTTGAATCCCGTACCAACGGGTATCATCCCCCCTAGAACAACGTTCTCTTTCAGACCTTTCAACCAATCGATACGACCCCGGAGAGCGGCTTTTGCTAAAACTCGAGCAGTTTCTTGAAAACTTGCTTCGGATATAAAACTTTGAGTATTTAGAGATGCTTTCGTTATTCCCAATAAGATAGCTCGGTAACAGATCGCTTCTTCCAAAGCGCGCCCTGTTCGTTCCGCCCGCAACAATTCAATCAGTTCTCCGGGTGAAAAAACATTAGACATTCCCTCTTCTGAAACCAACACTTTTGATGTTATTTGACGCACAATAATTTCTATATGTCGATTATGAATCTGCACCCCCTGAGATCTATAAACTTTTTGGATCTTATTAACCAAAGAGATACGCCCTTGCACTATAGTTAGCTCAGCACCAATCAAGAATCTCCAAGGAATTCCAATAATTTTTGTTATACTCTTGTTCCAACCCTCAATTCTCTTTTCTAGGTTCATCGATATTGAATCAATCGAACGCACTTCTAACACTTGTTCCACTTTTGGAAGACCTTGCGTTATATCCCTAGATCTCGATTTTTCATATATAAATGTAACTAATGTATCTCCTTCGTAAAGGATTTCTCCATAATGGCCATGAACGGTTGCTCCCGGAGTGGCCAAATAAGCTTTAGCTGATCTTATTACTACAGAGTCAATTTGAACAATTAGAACTTGACCCGATTTTAAGTGCGGTCCGTTTTTGGCTATACATAAATTTTCACAAATAAACTGCCCAAGGCTAATTATTCTAGACGCTTCTTCACAATAATTATGATGGAGAAAATTCCAATTCAAATTGAATGGATTCAAAACGATGTTACCGCGCGGATCGGGATTATTATAAATAGAAACCCTACCATTTTCATCCATTAAATAATATTTAAGCACTTGAAAAGTCTGTTTGAAATTGTCAAGTTGTAAATATTTAGTTACCGAGATCTGATTATAAGTTATTAAATGGTAAAATGAATAAAAATGCGCAATTTGAGGGGTTCTTCCTAATCCTAAAGGTCCCAAGGAATTCCTAATTGGAATTAGACTATCTCTTTTCATTGATTCTTTTTTTATTACATCATTGTAATATTTTACATCGTTGAATGGACCC